TACAAATTAACCGAGGATTTGTTGGAAGAAGAGGAAAAAGAAAATGAAGAAGAATTAGAAGAAGAAGAGCATGAGATTCATTCAAGAAGAGCCAAACGTGTTGTAATTTATAACGATAATGATCAAAATACCAATTCTATTTCTAGTACTAAGAATGCTAGTAACAATGAGAAAAATGATAATAAAACGGAAGAGGAAGAGGAAGAGGAAGAGGAAGAGGAAGAGGAAGAGGAAGAGGAAGAGGTAGCTCTGATACGTTACTCCCAACAATCGTGTTTTCGTCGCAATCTAATCAAAGGATCCATGCGCGCTCAAAGACGTAAAACAGTTATTTGGGACCTCTTTCAAGTAAATGCGCATTCCCCACTTTTTTTGGACCGTATAGACAAAACATCTTTTTTTTATTCTTTTCATATTAATGAAATGAAGAATCTTATTTTGAGGAATTGGATGGGTAGAGAACGAGAATCTGAATTTAAAATTTTAGATTCCCATTTTGAAAATGAAGAGACAAAAGAAGAAAAGGATAAAAAAGAACGTATAGAAATATCAGAAGCTTGGGATACCTTTGTATTTATTCAAGCAATAAGAGGTTTAATGTTAGTAATCCAATCTTTTTTTAGAAAATACATTATATTGCCTTCATTTATAATAGCTAAAAATATTTTACGTATGTTATTATTTCAATTCCCCGAGTGGTACGAGGATTTGAAGGAATGGAATAGAGAAATGCATATTAAATGCACCTATAATGGTGTTCAATTATCAGAAACAGAATTTCCCCAAGATTGGTTAACAGACGGCATTCAGATAAAGATTCTATATCCTTTCTGTCTAAAACCTTGGCGAAAAGCTAAGGTACGATCTCATCATAGAGATCGAGGAGATTCAAAATATAAAAACAAAAATTTTTGTTTTTTAACAGTCTGGGGAATGGAAGCAGAACTTCCCTTTGGTTCTCCCCGAAAACGACCTTCTTTTTTTGAACCTATTTATAAAGAACTCAAAAAAAGAAATAGAAGGGTAAAAAATAAGATTTTACAAGTTATAAACTTTTTGAAGGAAAGAATAAAATCCTTTATATTTATAAAAGTTAGAAAAGAAAAAACAAAATGGGTCACTAAAATATTTATAGTTATCAAACTCATAATGAAAAAATTGGAAAAAATAAATCCAATTTTTTTATTTGAGTTGAGAAAAGAAAAAGTATATGAAATGAAGGAAAACGAAAAAGATTTACAAAAAAATAAAAAGATTCTTCGCGAATCATCTGTTCGAATTCGACCAAAAAATTGGTTAAATTCTTCACTAATAGAAAGAAGAATGAAAGATCTTTCTGATAAGACAATAAAAATCAGGAATCAAATAGAACGAAACGAAAAAGAAAAAAAAAAAGATATAGTTCTAATTTATGATAATAAAAGGCCGGAATCTTTGAAAATCTTAAAAAGGAAAAATATCCGATTAATGCGTAAATCGCACTACTTTATAAAATCATTCATTGAAAAAATATACATAGATATTTTACTATGTACCATTAGCATTCCTAAGATCAATGCACAACTTTTCTTTAAATCAAAAAAAAATATCTTTAATAAATCCATTTACAACAATAAAAGAAATAAAGAACAAGAAGGAATTGATGAAACAAATCAAAATACAATGAAGTTTCATTTTGGTTTGACTATAAAAAAGTTGTTTTCAAATACTTATAGTACTGAGAATAGGAATCCAAATTCCGATACTTATTGGAACTTATCTTCCCTATCTCAAGCATATGTATTTTACAAATTATCACAAACCCAATTACTTAATAAGGATCGCTTGAGACCTGTATTTCAATATAAAGGAAACTCTCCTTTTTTTAAGGAAAAATTAAAAGACTCTTGTATGATAATGATACACGGAATATTTGATTCCAAATCAAGACATAATAAAATTCATTCGTATGTAATGAACGAATGGAAAAACTGGTTAAAAGGTCATTATCAATACGATCCATCTCAAAAAAAATGGTCTCGATTAGTAACTAAAGAATGGCGAAATAGAATCAATCAACGCTGTATGATTCAAAACCAAAACAAGGAATCAATCCAATTGGATTTATATCAAAAATACCAATTCATTCATTCCATGAAAAAAAATAACTATGCAGCGGATTCTTTTATGAGTCAAAAAGAAAAATGGAAAAAAAATCACAGATATGATCTTTTATCATCTAAATACATAAGTCCTCCTAATTCATATATTTCTGGATCAACATTAGAATTTGAAATAAACGGGGATCGAGAAATTCCATATCATTTCAATACATCGAAACCCGAATCATTTTATGTATTAGTAAGTATACCTAGTAATAATTATCTAGAAAAAGGATATATTATTGATAGGAATATAAATTTGGATAGAAAATATTTTGATTGTAGAATTCCTCATTTTTGTTTTAGAAAGAATATTGAGATCTGGACCAATGCACATATTGGCATGACGATTCATAAAAATACTAAGACTGAAATTAAAAATTTAAAAAAAATGAAAAAAAAAGATCTTTTTTCTACTACGGTTCGTCAAGACATCAAACCATGCAATCAAAAAAGAAACTTTTTTGATTGCATGGGAATGCATCAAGAGGGGTTCTCTGATACTGCATCAAATCATAATACTATATCCAATCTCGAATCTTGGTTCTTCCCAGAATTTGTGCAACTTTTTAACATATATAAGATTCAACCTTGGATCATTCCAATCAAATCACTCTTTTTTCATTTTAATAAAAATGAAAAAATAAATATAAATACAAAGAAAAATCCTCATGAATCGTCTAATAAAAAAGATCTTGAATTAGTAAATTACAAGCAGGAAGAACAAGAACAACAGGATCAAGGAAATCTTATATCGAATCTACGAAAACAAAAGAATAAAAAAGCTGTTGAAGAAGATTACGCAAGATTAGACATAGAAATTAAAAAGGGTAGAAAAAAAAAAAAATCTCAATATAAGAGAAAAAAACAAACGGAACTAGATTACTTTTTGAAAAAATATTTCCTTTTTCAATTAAGATGGGCTGATCCCTTGAATCAAAGAATAATGAACAATATTAGGGTATATTGTCTCCTACTTAGACTGATAAACCCAAAGGAAATTGCCATATCCTCGATTCAAAGAGGTGAAATAAATCTAGACGAAATGCTAATTCAAAAGGAGCTAGTTCTTACAGAATTGATAAGAAAGGGAATATTTATTATTGAACCAATTCGTCTATCTATAAGAAGGGACGGAAAATCTATTGTATATCAAACTATGGATATTTCATTGGTTGAGAAGAAGAAGCACCAAACAAATAGAAAATACGCAAAAAAAAGACATATTGAGAAAGAGGGGTTTGAAAAATCCATTCCACGATACAGCCACTTATTTTTTAGTGAAGACAAAAATCATTATGATTTCCTTATTCCTGAAAATATTCTATCTCCTAGGCATCGGAGAGAATTTAGAATTCGAATTTGTTTCAATTCACGGAATTGGAATGTTTTGGATAGAAATCCAAGATTTTGCAATGAAAAGAAAATAAAAAACTGTGGACAATTTTTTAATCAGAACAAGCATATTAACACCGATGCAAAAAATTTAATTAAATTCAAATTGTTTCTTTGGCCCAATTATCGATTAGAAGATTTAGCTTGTATGAATCGTTATTGGTTTGATACCAATAACAGCAGTCGTTTCAGTATGTCAAGAATACATATGTATTCACAATTCAGAATGAATTCAATTCAAATGCAAAATTAAAAAATTTTTATTTTTATATTTTTTTTTATATTTTATAGTGGATTTCCTACATATCGTGTGACATATTCTGTAGATGAAAGCCGAAATATATAGACTGTATAACATTAGAATTTCTAACACATGATGCTGATTTCATAGTGTATCCATTTTCACTAGGAGTAGCAGAATCTTTTTAGTTTAAGTAAAACGAAATCGTTCTATTTCGTGAATGCATATATTTATCAGACCCTTTTTATCCAATATCCAAATCCAATTTTCAATTGGATAAAATATACAAAACAAATAAACATAAATACATAAACAAAAAACAAATTAGTATATGAATAAATGAAATCCAATTTCGATTTATACTAGATGAAAATAACTGTCATAATAAATCTTATTATTTTTCCTGATCGGTAAAATTCACAGAAAATAAAAATTTTAATTTATTTTATGGTCAAAAATTCATTTATCTCAGTTATTCCACAAGAAGAAAAAGACGAAAATAGTGGGTCTGTTGAATTTCAAGTATTCCATTTCACCAGTAAGATACGGAGACTTACTTCACATTTAGAATTGCACAAAAGAGATTTTTTATCACAAAGGGGTCTGCGAATAATTCTGGGAAAACGTCAACGATTATTGACTTATTTGTCAAAGAAAAATAAAGTGCGTTATAAGAGATTAATGGATCAGTTAGATATTCGGGAACCAAAAACTCGTTAATTTAAATTAAATTTATTATTTGAGTTTATTATTATTTATTATTAGCCTTGTTATTTTTTTTTTTTTTTTTTTATAGAATTTACATTTTATATATGACTATATGAATATGAATAGGATTATTTAGAATTACTAGAATTATACTAAATTCAATTTAAATTAGGATAAATTAGGATATATATATATATGCAAAATGAAAATATAATGAAAATATAATATATTTAATATTAAGAAAATAAACATGATTCGTATGTACAACTCATATTTCATGGTTATTCAAACGTAAATCAAAGGATCTTGGCCCTTTCTCATAAACAGATTTTAAAATCTATTGATTCTAGAAATTTTTTAAAATCATTGATTCGTCTGGTATCTACAATAGAAAATATATGATTTCCATCATTTTCTAATTAAAATTTTATCAGATCGAAAATCTTTTGTGTTCAAAACTTAAATTTATAGACCCAATGTCGCATTCAGTAAAAATTTATGATACATGTATAGGGTGTACCCAATGTGTACGAGCTTGTCCCACGGATGTATTAGAAATGATACCTTGGGACGGATGTAAAGCTAAGCAAATTGCTTCCGCGCCAAGAACCGAGGATTGTGTAGGTTGTAAGAGATGTGAATCCGCTTGCCCAACGGATTTTTTGAGTGTCCGTGTTTATTTATGGCATGAAACAACTCGCAGCATGGGTCTTTCTTATTGATATGTAACAAAAAACTCCCCTTGAATCATTTGATTCCTCTTTACCGAGAAAGCTCCGTACTCGAGAAAAGAAAATATATTATTCTTCTCCCGAGCACGGAGTTTTCTGGTCAAAATTTATCTTGTCTTTATCACGAGTTATTTTCCTTCATAAAGGAAATAAGGCGTATAGGAGGGATACTATATGTATATGTATCCTGGAGCTCCCTCTAATGACCTATGTATTTTGTTCCAATTGGACGATCCATTAAACCAATTGAAGGAAGATTCTAAATGGATAAATATTTTTTTATTTTCACTGGAGACTGGGAATCGATGGACTTTCCATAGGACCCATTTTACTGACAGGATTTATCACTTGAACCAACAAACATTAGATTTCGAAAAATTAGCTAATCAATCATATCCCGCAGCATTGGAAATAATATTCCATTTTGGTTTTCTTATAGCTTATGCTGTCAAATCGCCGATGATACCCCTACATACATGATTACCAGATACCCACGGGGAAGCGCATTACAGTACATGTATGCTTCTAGCTGGAATCTTATTAAAGATGGGAACATATGGATTGATTCGGATCAATATGGAATTGTTAGCTCACGCTCATTCTAAATTCTCTCTCTGGTTGATCATAGTAGGAATAATACAAATCTTTTATGCAGCTTCAACATCTCTTGGTCAACGCAATTTTGAAAAGCATATTGCCTATTCTTACGTATCTCATATGGGTTTCATAATTATAGGAATTGGTTCTATAACTGGCATGGGACTCAATGGAGCCATTTTACAAATACTCTCTCATGGATTGATCGGTGCTGCACTTTTTTCTTAGCAGAAACGAGTTGGGATAGAATACGTTTTGTTTATCTCGACGAGATGGTGGGGAATATCTATCCCAATGGAAAAAATATTTATATTTACCATGTTTAGTAGTTTCTCGATGGCTTCTCTTGTATTACCAGGAATGAGTGGTTTTGTTGCAGAATTCTTAGTCTTTTTTGGAATAATTACTAACCAAAAATATTTGGAATAATTACTAACCAAAAATATCTTTTCATGCCAAAAATGTTAATTACTTTTGTAATAGCAATTGGAATGATATTAACTCCTATTTTTTTATTGTCTATGTTACGTCATATTTTCTATGAATACAAGCTATTCAATATACCAAACTATAAATTTTCATATTCTGGACCGCGAAAACTATTTCTTTCGATCTGTATCTTTCTACCTGTAATAGGAATTGAGATTTATCCTGATTTCGTTCTTCCGTTATCGGTTGACAAGGTACAAGTTATATTAGCTAATAATTTTGATTATTTTTATAGAAAATAGATACTAATTCTTTTTATAGCTTAGAAAATTCTAATTAATTAGAAGGAAAGTCTTATAATTCTTTGACTTTCATCTTTTCACGATTCTTCATTGTACAATGAAAAAAATGAAGAGTGAATTAGAATTGTAATGAAATACATCTAGAGTTTTTGAGAACCATTTGAATAATTCCTCCATTCAAACGGTTTTCAAAAACTCGCACAAATACTCATTGTCTATCAGACGATGTTTTTATGTGTTCTTCATGTAGTTTATTTTATTCAATTAGATATAAATGGGAATGAACCATAACTATGGAACCCGATTCCTAATAGATTGATCCCAAAATAGCATATCCAAATTAGGAGAAATCCTATAGAAGCCACAAATGCCGAATTTGTGCCTTGGTCTTGCAATTTTTTATTTGTTCTAATATGTAAATAGATTGCAAATATGGTCCAAGTAATAAATGCCCAAGTTTCCTTAGGATCCCAATTCCAATAAGAACCCCATGCTTCATTAGCCCATACTGCTCCAGAAAGAATGCCTATGGTTAAAAAGGTAAACCCTAAACTAATGACACGATAACTCCAATAATCCAAACGCTGAATTAATTGATATTTGTAAAAATTTCGAAATGAGAGAAAAGAAGTCTTTTTAAATACACTTTCTTTTTCGTTCAAATATTCTATCGTACCAACAAAGAAAAATGACTTCCTTAAGCTTATAAAATTCTTGTTCAAAAAAAAATCGATATTTTTTCGAAATGTAATAACTATAAGAGCAACTGATAATAATGATCCGCATAAAAGAACTGCATAGCTCAATAGCATCATACTGACATGCATCATTAACCAGTGAGATTGTAGAGCAGGTGCTAATATTGCGGATTGATGCATTTCAATTGAAAGACCTGACGTGGCAAAACCTTGGGTAAAAATAGCACTTGGTGCAGTTATTGTGCTTAAATAATTTTTATGATTCCCAAGATATGGAATCATATGAATAATGGAGAAACTCCACGAAAGGAAGATTAATGATTCATATAAATTACTTAAGGGAAAATGTCCTGAAAAAATCCAACGAATAACTAAAAACCCTGTTATAGATAAAAAAGTAGCTATCATCCCCTTTTCTGACGAATTACGCAATCCTTCTATTTCATAGACTAATAAGTTCATCAAATGAATCATAATCACAATTGAGATGATCGAAAAGGAAATATGAGTTAATATATGTTCTAAGGTCACAAATATCATAAACATAAAAAAGGGTACCTATTAAATAATAAATAATTGAAATTGGAGATTAAAATAAATATTAAAAAAAAAAAATACAATCAATATACATTAATAATACATTAGTAAATGTCAATTATTTGTCTTCCAAGTCAAAAATAGAAAATTTTAAGTTCTTTAAGACATATCAATTAAGATTTTTAAAAACGTTTTTTTGTCCCAAAAAAAAACTTTTTGACTGTCCGGTAGAAACAGATTTAGCTAAAGAAAAAGCTTTTACTGCCGCTAAAGAGCCTTTTTTTTTCCAAGGATTTCTACGAATATGCTTTTTTGACATAGAAGTACGTTTTTTTGGAACTGCCATTCAAAGATAGGTGACTCATTTTTATGGTTGTATGTGAAAGACATATATTGTTCAAAATGGATTACTCTTTATTAGTCATTACCTATAGTGATTCCATCAATATCAATAATAATAATATAAGAGCATAACTTTTAAAAATAAATAAAAATAAATAAAAAAAAACGAATTCAAATTCAATGTCAATATTTTTTAATATTCAATAAAAAAGAAATATAAAATATAAAGAGATCCATAATTGAACTATAATAAATTAAGAAATCCTAAATCTATAAAACATAAATATAAATGGAAATATATAAAATATCTATAAATTTTATAATCTTACATAAATACAATCTAATGTTAAGGGAAAATATAATTATTAAAAATAATTATATTAAAAATAATTATATTAAAAATAATTATATTAAAAATAATTATATTAAATATTAAATAATATTAAATAATAATATATTATATAATTATATTATTATATATATATAAATATATAATATATAATTTATATATAATTATATAATTTATAATTTATTATTTTCATATAATTTTTAGAATTTTATGCCGCCACTCGGACTCGAACCGAGATGCTCTAGCACTGCTTCCTAAGAGCAGCGTGTCTACCAATTTCACCATGGCGGCTTACCTGAAAGAATAATAGTAAATTCATGTTGAATTGTCTATATTCAATAGAGTTTAGGAAACAATGAAGCAAAATGAATTTCCATTCATATGGAAGTGTTCAAGTTCAATATCAAGAATATTCAGTTAGTATTTTCGTAAGTTCAGTTTTCATAAAAAAATTTTCCATTTATGTATTATAAACTATAACTATAACAGAAACCTAGCTTTTTTTATTTTATTATTGTTTTATAATTATTTATAATTATAAATTACATATTTACATATATTATTATATATCATAATCATATTATATATTTAATTATTATATATTATTATATATTTTACTTAATTATATTTAATATTTAATATTTAATTATAAATTATATATTTTATTTAATTAATTATATTTAATTTTATAATTATATATAATATTATATAAATTATATAATAAAAAATAAAATTATATAATATAAGAATTATAATATAAGAAAATTTTGTATAATATCTTTATTGATTATTGAATCTTTATATTATTGATATTGAATTTGATTGAATTCGTGCGAAGGTTTTTTCTTTCCTATTAATTGTACTTTTCGAAATATAAAAACACAATTAGGATAAGACAACGAAAAATGTTAGTATTTAATTATACTAAGATACTAAGATGTTGGGTGTCTAAATTATTAGAAAGAAAAAATATCGATTTTTTTTTGAACAAGAATTTTATAAGCTTAAGGAAGTCATTTTTCTTTGTTGGTACGATAGAATATTTGAACGAAAAAGAAAGTGTATTTAAAAAGACTTCTTTTCTCTCATTTCGAAATTTTTACAAATATCAATTAATTCAGCGTTTGGATTATTGGAGTTATCGTGTCATTAGTTTAGGGTTTACCTTTTTAACCATAGGCATTCTTTCTGGAGCAGTATGGGCTAATGAAGCATGGGGTTCTTATTGGAATTGGGATCCTAAGGAAACTTGGGCATTTATTACTTGGACCATATTTGCAATCTATTTACATATTAGAACAAATAAAAAATTGCAAGACCAAGGCACAAATTCGGCATTTGTGGCTTCTATAGGATTTCTCCTAATTTGGATATGCTATTTTGGGATCAATCTATTAGGAATCGGGTTCCATAGTTATGGTTCATTCCCATTTATATCTAATTGAATAAAATAAACTACATGAAGAACACATAAAAACATCGTCTGATAGACAATGAGTATTTGTGCGAGTTTTTGAAAACCGTTTGAATGGAGGAATTATTCAAATGGTTCTCAAAAACTCTAGATGTATTTCATTACAATTCTAATTCACTCTTCATTTTTTTCATTGTACAATGAAGAATCGTGAAAAGATGAAAGTCAAAGAATTATAAGACTTTCCTTCTAATTAATTAGAATTTTCTAAGCTATAAAAAGAATTAGTATCTATTTTCTATAAAAATAATCAAAATTATTAGCTAATATAACTTGTACCTTGTCAACCGATAACGGAAGAACGAAATCAGGATAAATCTCAATTCCTATTACAGGTAGAAAGATACAGATCGAAAGAAATAGTTTTCGCGGTCCAGAATATGAAAATTTATAGTTTGGTATATTGAATAGCTTGTATTCATAGAAAATATGACGTAACATAGACAATAAAAAAATAGGAGTTAATATCATTCCAATTGCTATTACAAAAGTAATTAACATTTTTGGCATGAAAAGATATTTTTGGTTAGTAATTATTCCAAATATTTTTGGTTAGTAATTATTCCAAAAAAGACTAAGAATTCTGCAACAAAACCACTCATTCCTGGTAATACAAGAGAAGCCATCGAGAAACTACTAAACATGGTAAATATAAATATTTTTTCCATTGGGATAGATATTCCCCACCATCTCGTCGAGATAAACAAAACGTATTCTATCCCAACTCGTTTCTGCTAAGAAAAAAGTGCAGCACCGATCAATCCATGAGAGAGTATTTGTAAAATGGCTCCATTGAGTCCCATGCCAGTTATAGAACCAATTCCTATAATTATGAAACCCATATGAGATACGTAAGAATAGGCAATATGCTTTTCAAAATTGCGTTGACCAAGAGATGTTGAAGCTGCATAAAAGATTTGTATTATTCCTACTATGATCAACCAGAGAGAGAATTTAGAATGAGCGTGAGCTAACAATTCCATATTGATCCGAATCAATCCATATGTTCCCATCTTTAATAAGATTCCAGCTAGAAGCATACATGTACTGTAATGCGCTTCCCCGTGGGTATCTGGTAATCATGTATGTAGGGGTATCATCGGCGATTTGACAGCATAAGCTATAAGAAAACCAAAATGGAATATTATTTCCAATGCTGCGGGATATGATTGATTAGCTAATTTTTCGAAATCTAATGTTTGTTGGTTCAAGTGATAAATCCTGTCAGTAAAATGGGTCCTATGGAAAGTCCATCGATTCCCAGTCTCCAGTGAAAATAAAAAAATATTTATCCATTTAGAATCTTCCTTCAATTGGTTTAATGGATCGTCCAATTGGAACAAAATACATAGGTCATTAGAGGGAGCTCCAGGATACATATACATATAGTATCCCTCCTATACGCCTTATTTCCTTTATGAAGGAAAATAACTCGTGATAAAGACAAGATAAATTTTGACCAGAAAACTCCGTGCTCGGGAGAAGAATAATATATTTTCTTTTCTCGAGTACGGAGCTTTCTCGGTAAAGAGGAATCAAATGATTCAAGGGGAGTTTTTTGTTACATATCAATAAGAAAGACCCATGCTGCGAGTTGTTTCATGCCATAAATAAACACGGACACTCAAAAAATCCGTTGGGCAAGCGGATTCACATCTCTTACAACCTACACAATCCTCGGTTCTTGGCGCGGAAGCAATTTGCTTAGCTTTACATCCGTCCCAAGGTATCATTTCTAATACATCCGTGGGACAAGCTCGTACACATTGGGTACACCCTATACATGTATCATAAATTTTTACTGAATGCGACATTGGGTCTATAAATTTAAGTTTTGAACACAAAAGATTTTCGATCTGATAAAATTTTAATTAGAAAATGATGGAAATCATATATTTTCTATTGTAGATACCAGACGAATCAATGATTTTAAAAAATTTCTAGAATCAATAGATTTTAAAATCTGTTTATGAGAAAGGGCCAAGATCCTTTGATTTACGTTTGAATAACCATGAAATATGAGTTGTACATACGAATCATGTTTATTTTCTTAATATTAAATATATTATATTTTCATTATATTTTCATTTTGCATATATATATATATCCTAATTTATCCTAATTTAAATTGAATTTAGTATAATTCTAGTAATTCTAAATAATCCTATTCATATTCATATAGTCATATATAAAATGTAAATTCTATAAAAAAAAAAAAAAAAAAATAACAAGGCTAATAATAAATAATAATAAACTCAAATAATAAATTTAATTTAAATTAACGAGTTTTTGGTTCCCGAATATCTAACTGATCCATTAATCTCTTATAACGCACTTTATTTTTCTTTGACAAATAAGTCAATAATCGTTGACGTTTTCCCAGAATTATTCGCAGACCCCTTTGTGATAAAAAATCTCTTTTGTGCAATTCTAAATGTGAAGTAAGTCTCCGTATCTTACTGGTGAAATGGAATACTTGAAATTCAACAGACCCACTATTTTCGTCTTTTTCTTCTTGTGGAATAACTGAGATAAATGAATTTTTGACCATAAAATAAATTAAAATTTTTATTTTCTGTGAATTTTACCGATCAGGAAAAATAATAAGATTTATTATGACAGTTATTTTCATCTAGTATAAATCGAAATTGGATTTCATTTATTCATATACTAATTTGTTTTTTGTTTATGTATTTATGTTTATTTGTTTTGTATATTTTATCCAATTGAAAATTGGATTTGGATATTGGATAAAAAGGGTCTGATAAATATATGCATTCACGAAATAGAACGATTTCGTTTTACTTAAACTAAAAAGATTCTGCTACTCCTAGTGAAAATGGATACACTATGAAATCAGCATCATGTGTTAGAAATTCTAATGTTATACAGTCTATATATTTCGGCTTTCATCTACAGAATATGTCACACGATATGTAGGAAATCCACTATAAAATATAAAAAAAAATATAAAAATAAAAATTTTTTAATTTTGCATTTGAATTGAATTCATTCTGAATTGTGAATACATATGTATTCTTGACATACTGAAACGACTGCTGTTATTGGTATCAAACCAATAACGATTCATACAAGCTAAATCTTCTAATCGATAATTGGGCCAAAGAAACAATTTGAATTTAATTAAATTTTTTGCATCGGTGTTAATATGCTTGTTCTGATTAAAAAATTGTCCACAGTTTTTTATTTTCTTTTCATTGCAAAATCTTGGATTTCTATCCAAAACATTCCAATTCCGTGAATTGAAACAAATTCGAATTCTAAATTCTCTCCGATGCCTAGGAGATAGAATATTTTCAGGAATAAGGAAATCATAATGATTTTTGTCTTCACTAAAAAATAAGTGGCTGTATCGTGGAATGGATTTTTCAAACCCCTCTTTCTCAATATGTCTTTTTTTTGCGTATTTTCTATTTGTTTGGTGCTTCTTCTTCTCAACCAATGAAATATCCATAGTTTGATATACAATAGATTTTCCGTCCCTTCTTATAGATAGACGAATTGGTTCAATAATAAATATTCCCTTTCTTATCAATTCTGTAAGAACTAGCTCCTTTTGAATTAGCATTTCGTCTAGATTTATTTCACCTCTTTGAATCGAGGATATGGCAATTTCCTTTGGGTTTATCAGTCTAAGTAGGAGACAATATACCCTAATATTGTTCATTATTCTTTGATTCAAGGGATCAGCCCATCTTAATTGAAAAAGGAAATATTTTTTCAAAAAGTAATCTAGTTCCGTTTGTTTTTTTCTCTTATATTGAGATTTTTTTTTTTTTCTACCCTTTTTAATTTCTATGTCTAATCTTGCGTAATCTTCTTCAACAGCTTTTTTATTCTTTTGTTTTCGTAGATTCGATATAAGATTTCCTTGATCCTGTTGTTCTTGTTCTTCCTGCTTGTAATTTACTAATTCAAGATCTTTTTTATTAGACGATTCATGAGGATTTTTCTTTGTATTTATATTTATTTTTTCATTTTTATTAAAATGAAAAAAGAGTGATTTGATTGGAATGATCCAAGGTTGAATCTTATATATGTTAAAAAGTTGCACAAATTCTGGGAAGAACCAAGATTCGAGATTGGATATAGTATTATGATTTGATGCAGTATCAGAGAACCCCTCTTGATGCATTCCCATGCAATCAAAAAAGTTTCTTTTTTGATTGCATGGTTTGATGTCTTGACGAACCGTAGTAGAAAAAAGATCTTTTTTTTTCATTTTTTTTAAATTTTTAATTTCAGTCTTAGTATTTTTATGAATCGTCATGCCAATATGTGCATTGGTCCAGATCTCAATATTCTTTCTAAAACAAAAATGAGGAATTCTACAATCAAAATATTTTCTATCCAAATTTATATTCCTATCAATAATATATCCTTTTTCTAGATAATTATTACTAGGTATACTTACTAATACATAAAATGATTCGGGTTTCGATGTATTGAAATGATATGGAATTTCTCGATCCCCGTTTATTTCAAATTCTAATGTTGATCCAGAAATATATGAATTAGGAGGACTTATGTATTTAGATGATAAAAGATCATATCTGTGATTTTTTTTCCATTTTTCTTTTTGACTCATAAAAGAATCCGCTGCATAGTTATTTTTTTTCATGGAATGAATGAATTGGTATTTTTGATATAAATCCAATTGGATTGATTCCTTGTTTTGGTTTTGAATCATACAGCGTTGATTGATTCTATTTCGCCATTCTTTAGTTACTAATCGAGACCATTTTTTTTGAGATGGATCGTATTGATAATGACCTTTTAACCAGTTTTTCCATTCGTTCATTACATACGAATGAATTTTATTATGTCTTGATTTGGAATCAAATATTCCGTGTATCATTATCATACAAGAGTCTTTTAATTTTTCCTTAAAAAAAGGAGAGTTTCCTTTATATTGAAATACAGGTCTCAAGCGATCCTTATTAAGTAATTGGGTTTGTGATAATTTGTAAAATACATATGCTTGAGATAGGGAAGATAAGTTCCAATAAGTATCGGAATTTGGATTCCTATTCTCAGTACTATAAGTATTTGAAAACAACTTTTTTATAGTCAAACCAAAATGAAACTTCATTGTATTTTGATTTGTTTCATCAATTCCTTCTTGTTCTTTATTTCTTTTATTGTTGTAAATGGATTTATTAAAGATATTTTTTTTTGATTTAAAGAAAAGTTGTGCATTGATCTTAGGAATGCTAATGGTACATAGTAAAATATCTATGTATATTTTTTCAATGAATGATTTTATAAAGTAGTGCGATTTACGCATTAATCGGATATTTTTCCTTTTTAAGATTTTCAAAGATTCCGGCCTTTTATTATCATAAATTAGAACTATATCTTTTTTTTTTTCTTTTTCGTTTCGTTCTATTTGATTCCTGATTTTTATTGTCTTATCAGAAAGATCTTTCATTCTTCTTTCTATTAGTGAAGAATTTAACCAATTTTTTGGTCGAATTCGAACAGATGATTCGCGAAGAATCTTTTTATTTTTTTGTAAATCTTTTTCGTTTTCCTTCATTTCATATACTTTTTCTTTTCTCAACTCAAATAAAAAAATTGGATTTATTTTTTCCAATTTTTTCATTATGAGTTTGATAACTATAAATATTTTAGTGACCCATTTTGTTTTTTCTTTTCTAACTTTTATAAATATAAAGGATTTTATTCTTTCCTTCAAAAAGTTTATAACTTGTAAAATCTTATTTTTTACCCTTCTATTTCTTTTTTTGAGTTCTTTATAAATAGGTTCAAAAAAAGAAGGTCGTTTTCGGGGAGAACCAAAGGGAAGTTCTGCTTCCATTCCCCAGACTGTTAAAAAACAAAAATTTTTGTTTTTATATTTTGAATCTCCTCGATCTCTATGATGAGATCGTACCTTAGCTTTTCGCCAAGGTTTTAGACAGAAAGGATATAGAATCTTTATCTGAATGCCGTCTGTTAACCAATCTTGGGGAAATTCTGTTTCTGATAATTGAACACCATTATAGGTGCATTTAATATGCATTTCTCTATTCCATTCCTTCAAATCCTCGTACCACTCGGGGAATTGAAATAATAACATACGTAAAATATTTTTAGCTATTATAAATGAAGGCAATATAATGTATTTTCTAAAAAAAGATTGGATTACTAACATTAAACCTCTTATTGCTTGAATAAATACAAAGGTATCCCAAGCTTCTGATATTTCTATACGTTCTTTTTTATCCTTTTCTTCTTTTGTCTCTTCATTTTCAAAATGGGAATCTAAAATTTTAAATTCAGATTCTCGTTCTCTACCCATCCAATTCCTCAAAATAAGATTCTTCATTTCATTAATATGAAAAGAATAAAAAAAAGATGTTTTGTCTATACGGTCCAAAAAAAGTGGGGAATGCGCATTTACTTGAAAGAGGTCCCAAATAACTGTTTTACGTCTTTGAGCGCGCATGGATCCTTTGATTAGATTGCGACGAAAACACGATTGTTGGGAGTAACGTATCAGAGCTACCTCTTCCTCTTCCTCTTCCTCTTCCTCTTCCTCTTCCTCTTCCTCTTCCTCTTCCGTTTTATTATCATTTTTCTCATTGTTACTAGCATTCTTAGTACTAGAAATAGAATTGGTATTTTGATCATTATCGTTATAAATTACAACACGTTTGGCTCTTCTTGAATGAATCTCATGCTCTTCTTCTTCTAATTCTTCTTCATTTTCTTTTTCCTCTTCTTCCAACAAATCCTCGGTTAATTTGTATGACCATCTAGACACCTTTTTACTGACTTCTTCTATTTTAATTCCAATATCTTTCTTTTTCTTTGTTTTTTGATCTTTTGTAATTACATCGAATACAAATTGCAAAGATTTTGCTTGACTTTCTGAATCAATTATTTTTGCTTCTGTCAATAAAGGACATTTTTCAAAATTTAAAATGTGTCCGCACTCAGAAGATAATTCATCAATTGAGATGAAGGACTTTTCCGTTTTTTTTAAAAATGATTGACGGTAAATTCCTAAGGAATCATTAAGAAGTAGATCATGAATCTTATTTATCCAAAAAATTTCTACTAAATCTTCTGTATTTGTATAAGTAATTAGATGATTCATGATTGCATGTGAATAGAGTTTTTTTCGTGTTCCTCGACAAGGTCCGTTGAAAAAAGGATCATATGCTTTTGGCAAGCATTTTTTTTTATTCTCATCATCGCATAATATGGTTCTTTTTTCAAGCCTATCCAGACTAGGAGATCCCTCATTTTTTTCTATAATTTTTATTCGATTTATCAATTCATTATTCAAATTTAACTTTTTTTTTTCATTGGTATAAATCCAAGAATTAGAAAGATTTTCGTCATATATTTTTTCTCTTATGTACAAAGAAATTCTTCGTTCTAGCATTTCTGAAAATGTCGATAAACTAGGAGGATACATAAAGGATATTTTTTGTTTCCCATCACTTGTACATGTATAAAAAAAAAATTGTGACATTTCATTGCGTAAAGCATTTTCTAATTGATCATTTTCTATATATCGTAAT